ATCTGTTCTGGAGTTTACACTGTTTTACACTGTTCTGGGGTTTACATATACACATATATTTTCTTATAATTATAATTGATAATGATTAGTCGTAAATCAATTGGATTTTGCATCCATTAAGATAATACAAATGGAGATACAAAATTAAGAGCTGTTCGCTAATTCAAAGTAAGAAAAGTAAGTAAGAGTAAAAGAGTAATAAGTAAATAGTTAATGAAATAAAGAGTGAATTATTCTAAATTGCCCTGCATTTTACAGTCTGTCCTGTGACCGGGGCCGGGAATCTTTTCACTTTTCTATCAAATCTAGAGAAAAGTGAAAATAGAAGGTAAGTTTTTAAGCGACGCATGTTTTGAGATAAAATCAATCGAAGAAAAGAATAGAAACAGGATCCAATAAAAAGGAGGAATTCTTTTTTGGAAAAAGATAAGTACAATGGGATTCAAGATCCAAAAATAAAAGGAATTCAGAAAGTAAAAAATTCAAATCAAAACAAAATGAGGAGAGGAATAGAAATAGAATAATAAGAAAGAAATAATAAATAGGATTCTAGAAATTCTAGAAAGATAAGAATATATAATTTCTTTCTTTCTTTATCCATTTTGGATGGAATTTGGCGGCATGGCCAAGTGGTAAGGCGGGGGACTGCAAATCCTTTATCCCCAGTTCGAATCTGGGTGTCGCCTGATCAACAAAAAAAGACTTGGAATTTCTTAATCCTGTTGATCGAACTTGACGAATCCTTGTCCCGCAAAAGCATAGGCAAGGGCTAGGTCTGTCGATACTTTATTTTGAGAACCCGTAGGGCCTATAAAAAAAAAGACTGTCATCTTTTTTCTCAAAATCTGGGTTCTGAGTGTGGCTCAAACAGGTACCAATAAATCTGAAGCAACCCAATCTTCTTAATGATTGGTTTGGGCTATTCTGAATTGAATCAAATAAAAGAAATAGTGAGAATCATTCTGGGCATCAGAACTATGAAAGTAAGAATAAAGTCAGAAGTCGGAAATCTTGGTATACAAAGGTTCCTAAGAGACACTCCATTTTGGTAAGAAAGGATTCGAAAAAAGACTATAAAGACTCCCTAATTATTTTACACTATAACTTCCTTAATATTGAAATATTGAGGTAGTGTCTACTAACTCTGTCTGCGATGAGATTAGATTGGATAGGCTGATGGTAAATTCATTTAATAATTGTGGAAAGAACTGATTTGTATCCAGACTCACTAGAGGCTCTGAGTGCTGCTCATAAATTGAATCAGAATGGTTGAACGGCTCTTCTTTTTTTTTTCTTATATCTTATATTTTCTCTTTTTTTTTTTCAATTCTTTCTATTTCAATAGAATTCTATTGAATAAGAAATCTAGGAAATTTTTATGAGTGGATTTATGAAATTGTTTCATAAAGAGCCGTAAGTAAGAATCCTATTTTGACTCTGCACCATTCATTCCACTATGATTATGAATCAATAATGGAATAATTCCTTCAATAGGGGACATCATTCACATGGATATAGTAAGTCTCGCTTGGGCTGCTTTAATGGTAGTGTTTACATTTTCTCTTTCACTTGTAGTATGGGGAAGGAGTGGGCTTTAGAGCTAGGAATATTACTAATTTAGTACTTTACTGAAAAATCGACTTGTATCAATTGTGATCGTTTTGCGAAAGCTTAAAAAAAACTTGACTTGCTTTAGTTTATCTATATCTATATATTCTTTATTAGTATTATTTCTTAGATATATTAGTAGTATTATATTAGTATTAGATTCTTCTATTTAATCCTCTATTAAATATTTTTCTTTTATTATTCTAATATTATTCTATTTATAGAATATATGATATGGTATTTATATGGTATATTATGGTATATTATGCCCGTACGATTCTTCCTACATTAATTCTTTCGAAGGGCCCCCGGATCCATATCCATAAGCATAAGAAGAGATAGAAAAAATCAGGAATTCAAGCAGTTGGGCTTGCAATTCTTTTGGGTTGATCGAAATGCATACAGATGGGTGTAGAGAAAAAATCGAAAATTCGAGTGCTATTTCATTTTGATGTACGTCTAATATATATTTAGATATAGAATAGATATCTATTGTCAATTTCTCTATATAAGAGAAAGCTTCTTTCTGTATACAATACAACTTTATGTTTTATGTACTAAGAATATGAATGAATATGAAATATTCTACAATACTCAATTGTATAGTATGGTAGAAAGAGCTATATATAGCTCTTTCTACCATACTATCTCAGATACTTCTGATTCTTTAAGACTTAAATAGAGTTTTAAACCTTTTCATTTCTTCAATCATTGATAAAAATGAATAATTCAAGTTTAATTCAAATTAATCATTTTGGCTGACTGTTTTGACGTATATGATAAGTAAAAAGGCAGTAGGAACTAAAATGAACAGCGCAGTAGCAATAAGCGCAAGAATATTGACTTCCATAATCTCTTTGTTTTCTTCTTTCACAATAATTCGGGATCTAAT